AAATGTCCCGAATAAACCCAACGAGTAACTAATAATCCTGTTATACAGGAAAAAGTCATTATCATCCCCTTTTCGGATGAATCATATAGTTTTACGATTTCATCGACTAAAAAAGTTATGAAATGAATTGTAATTACAATTGAAACAATCGAAAAAGAAATATGAGTTAATATATGCTCTAAAGTTGAAAATATCATAATTTTTTTTTTAAGGAGTCCCATAATTATAAAAAGGAAATCGGAAATTGAATTCATTATAGGATCTATTTACTTTTTTTAGGAGATGACATGCCGCCACTCGGACTCGAACCGAGATGCTCTAGCACTGCTTCCTAAGAGCAGCGTGTCTACCAATTTCACCATAGCGGCTTGTCTTGAATTCATAATACCCTATGAATAAGCAATCGTCTAGATTTAAGAATTAAATTGTTGCAATATTTTTTAGGAAAGATTCAAATTGATGAATAAAAATTCGTTCAAATAGGTATTTGAAGGTTCATTATTTGAATTTAGGCTCTTAGTTTTAGTGTGTATTTTAGACTCTCCTCGACTTGAACTCTTGGAAAACTAGATAGTCCAACTATGAATTAAGGGATAGAACCCCCCAAAAAAAATTCTAAACCTTTTTGTTTTGTTTTAATGAACTGTTTTTGATTTATTTGATTTCAAACATCGAAACCAAAAAATCCATTTTATCAATGAACAAAAAAATTTTGGATCAGTAAAAATTGACACATATTTATCCAAAAAAATTTCTTAAGTGTTTTTGAGTGGATTGATGGCAATAAATATATGGGAATCTATATAGGAATTCATAGAAAATCCAAAAAGAAGAAAGTTGCACAAAAAGGTTTAGAATTTTAATCAATTAGTTTCAATGATTTTGATTTTTTACTCGCCTTTCTATAGAGAAAACGTGGATCTAGAGAAAAAAGAAAACCTTATATTCTTATATTATTGCTTATATTATTATAAGAAACAGGCTGATGGGGAAAATAATACTCCCCACCTTGGAAATGAGAAAATATACTAAAAAGACAATTACGTATCTTATGTTTTTTTGTCAAAAAAAAAAGGATTCTTTTTTTTTTTGAATTCAGTACGGTAAAGAGAAAAATCCTTATTCTAATTCTAAGAGCGAAACAAATTCCATTTCCTATTGATTAACTCAACAGGGAATGGAAAGCGGGAATTTTATTTTCGAAACGAAATGAGTCAATTTTTGAGTCAAACCGATTCAGATTATTGTAACATGTTATGTTTTATTACTTATTTTATTTGTTTGTTGCACAAAAAAACTTTTGGAATTCCCGGTAGAAATAGATTTCCCTAAGGAAAACGCTTTTAACGCTGCCCAATACCCCTTCCTTTTCCAAAAATTTTTACGAATACGCTTTTTTGATGCAGAAGTACGTTTTTTTGGAACTGCCATTTAAATAAAAATTAAGAGATTACTCATTGGTATAGCTGGATGTGAAAGACATCTATTGTTCAAAAGAAATTTGCGCTTTGCCAATTCATTATGTATTTCTTTTCTAGATAATATTTTTGATTCTCAAATCAAAAAGAATACATAAGATGCGTGAAAGATATGGGAAAATAGCATAAACTATTTTTATTACTAAAAAAAAAAGAATATTCTTTTTTTTTTTAGTAACTTGTCAAATTCGCGAAAAATATGCCTAATTTAACTTGAATTTGAAAATTCGAAGGAGACTAGTAATTAATCTGCTTTTTTCATATGATTTGACCAATTGTAACTTCTTGATTTGAATATTTGAAGTATTTAGCAGAAACTTCTAAAGAATAAGTATAAAAAGAAATAAAAATTCAAAAATTCTATTTCTATTTAAGTTATTAAGTTAGTGCATATTTTTATTTTTTTATTGACTCCTTTCAAAAAGAGGTAAGATCCGGTGAATCGGAAACAATTAATATTAATTAAGAATTAAAAAACTTTTTTTATGGAACAGACATATCAATATGCGTGGATCATACCTTTCCTTCCACTTCCAGTTCCTATGTTAATAGGAGTGGGACTTCTTCTTTTTCCGACAGCAACAAAAAATCTCCGTCGTATGTGGGCTTTTTCGAGTATTTTATTGTTAAGTATAGTCATGATTTTTTCAACTAATCTGTCTATTCAGCAAATAAAAAGTAGTTCTATCTATCAATATGTATGGTCTTGGACCCTCGATAATGATTTTTCTTTAGAATTCGGCTACTTGATCGATCCACTTACTTCTATTATGTCAATGTTAATCACTACTGTTGGAATTATGGTTCTTATTTATAGTGATAATTATATGGCTCACGATCAAGGATACTTGAGATTTTTTGCTTATATGAGTTTTTTCAGTACTTCGATGTTGGGATTAGTTACTAGTTCTAATTTGATACAAATTTATATTTTTTGGGAATTGGTTGGAATGTCTTCCTATCTATTAATAGGGTTTTGGTTCACACGAACTCCTGCAGCAAATGCTTGTCAAAAAGCGTTT